TAGAAATGGAGAACAATTTGAAGAAATGACCTTAAATCTTTGTGTACTGACCCCTAATAGAATTGTTTGGGATGCAGAAGTGAAAGAAATAATTCTATCTACTAATAGTGGTCAAATTGGCGTATTACCCAATCATGCCCCTATTGCGACAGCTGTAGATATAGGTATTTTAAGAATACGTCTTAATGACCAATGGTTAACAATGGCTCTGATGGGCGGTTTTGCTAGAATAGGCAATAATGACATAACCATTTTAGTAAATGATGCGGAGAAGGGTAGTGACATTGATGCACAAGAAGCTCAGGAAACTCTTGAAATAGCGGAAGCTAATTTGAAAAAGGCTGAAGGAAAGAGACAAATAATTGAAGCAAATCTAGCGCTCCGCCGAGCTAGGACACGAGTAGAGGCTCTCAATGTGGTTTGATTTGATAACTAAGTTAGTACGTTCGAATAAATAGGTTTCAAACCCTATTTGGATTCTATCACATACAATCAAGCAAATCCCAATTTTGATGCAACTAAAAGAAATTCAGAAAGAAAATAGAAAAAATGCAAAATCAAAAAACTAAATAGAGGGTGGTTCAAAAAACTTATTAGATACTGCGTATCTAATAAGTTCTACCTACTATTGGATTTGAACCAATGACTCTCGCCGTATGAAAGCAATACTCTAACCACTGAGTTAAGTAGGTTATTTCTCGTCCCAAAGAGAACAAAAAGGAATCCATCCCCTTCATGGATTATAAATATAATATTCTTTAGAAGCAATACCGCGGAACCAGATCAAAGATTTATGATGTTCGATCATCGAATATTAATCTTGACAACAAATTAGCTACATAATAAAATATGTATTACAAGCAATAAGGGCTATAGCTCAGTTGGTAGAGCGCCTCGTTTACACGTGCGCCAATGTTTTTCAAAGGGAACACATCATAAAATCAAAAGAATGGGTATCTTAATTCAGAATGTCTTACCCCATAACTTTAATTTAAGGGAACAATAGCCTGACAAAAGGGTTCGGTTCAATTGGAGTGCCCGTATAGGTGCCAAATAGACCCTATCCTAGATTGGAGATATTGATAGGGTGAATAGTTAGTCTACTCAATGCTAGGCCTAATGAGTATAAGGAACTCAAACAATCTCTTTTCGTCCTATGAACTTTAAGGTGTATTAAGTTTCATATTTCATTTTGAAAACAGAACGATAGAGACTTCATTTAACTTAAACTTAGGTTGAAGAGGCCGGAGGCATACCTACGTCAAGATAACCATACCTTTGAAAGACTTTGGTAGTGCTCTTGGATCAGAATGCAAAATAAGTAATCAGAGCACGAGGAGCCATCTTCTTATCTTTATCTTATTTTTTATATCAAAAGAAAAAAGATGGCAGACTAGCTGATATTTTCATCAGTTAATGAAAGAGCCCAATGCAAAAAAATGCATGTTGGGTCTTTGAAACAGTTCGGATCATTTTGATAATAAAAAGTTTGATCTGTTTTACCGAGAAGGTCTACGGTTCGAGTCCGTATAGCCCTAAAATTAATTAAAAATTTCAAAAATGAATTCAAAAATAAATTAATAAAAAAGAAATAATAACAATTCAATTTACAATTAATAATTAATTAATTAATTAGAATATAAATATAAAACTAATAGAAAATAAAAATGATTAATCAAAATTCAATCAAATTTATTTCTATTCTCTTAAATTTTAAAAATTTACGATTTATTCAATTAAAATAAAATTAGTAAGTTCAACTAAAATAAAGGAGAATTTTCTTTTTTTATTTCAAATTCCCTTTCTTTAGTTTAGAGAGAAACTTAGGCGAAAAAAGAACTTGTATAAAAGTAAGATATAGATAGAGTTATACTAACTAAAAAGCGGTATGGTATAATGGAATATAGGGTTGCACCTTGAAATGCCACAGTAAATAACGGAAATTAATCAATTCGCTGAAAACGAATTTATGTTTATTTTGACCAAATAGTTATCGATGACTTGACAATTTCAATTGAGCAATCCGGTATATTTTCCACGTCCAGAGGAGTCTTTCTATGTTTCTGCTTTACGAATATGATATTTTTTGGGTATTTCTACTAATATCGAGTCTTATTCCTATTTTGACCTTTTTCATTTCGGGAGTTTTAGCCCCGATTAGCAAAGGTCCGGAGAAGCTTTCTAGTTATGAATCCGGTATAGAACCAATGGGCGACGCTTGGTTACAGTTTAGAATCCGTTATTATATGTTTGCTTTAGTTTTTGTTGTTTTTGATGTTGAAACGGTTTTTCTTTATCCATGGGCAATGAGTTTCGATATATTGGGTGTATCCGTATTTGTGGAAGCTTTAATTTTTGTACTTATCTTAATTATTGGTTTAGTTTTTGCATGGCGAAAGGGAGCATTGGAATGGTCTTAGCTCCTTAATATTTAGACAATACAAAGAAAAAGGGGAAAAAGGAAAATTGAGACTGTTATGAATTCTATTGAGTTTCCTTT